GGTTAACTAATTGACGGGCTCCGGGAATAGTCGGAGCCATACCCAATCGAAAAAGGATATTATCCAAGCGCATTTCAAGTAATTGGAGTAAAACCCGACCTGTTGACCCCTTGGCTTTGCCGGCTATACGAACGTATTTAAGTAATTGTCGTTCTGTAAGACCATAATGAAAACGCAACTTTTGTTTTTCTTCGAGACGAATACGATATTGAGATTTTTTCCCGGAACGCGATTGGTTTCTAAGATCACTTCCGGCTCTAGGCCTTTTATTAGTTAGTCCCGGTAAAGCTCCCAGGCGGCGTATTTTTTTGAAACGAGGTCCCCGGTAACGTGACATAAAGACTCCTTATTCTTATTTCTATTTAATTCTCATTGATGAAATTTCATTTTACAGAATAAACCTAAACTAAAACTGAACTAAATGATAAATGAAGCGAAGTTTACGGAAGTAGTGTACTTGTACTCTAAAGAATAATTAGATTAGATGAATGGGACAGAGACCTTTCTATTATATATCTATTCTATAACTATATATATATTATTCTATTATAGCTAAAAAAGAGAAAAAGGGAGTCTTTTAATGACATAGTTGTAAGTTCCTATAAGAAAAAAAAGATGTTTTTTAATATTTTTTGATTTCGCATTTCACAAAGGGACATTCTCAATTCTCAATCATGTAAAAACTCGAATAAAATAAATAGAGAAAAGCCGGCTATCGGAATCGAACCGATGACCATCGCATTACAAATGCGATGCTCTAACCTCTGAGCTAAGCAGGCTCACAAAAGAGAAATTCTACATGCATAGGGATTCAATAAATGTCATCTTAGCTATTAATTAATATTCATATTAGCTAGTCATAATGAATATGAATATAGAAAAAATATAATATAGAATTGAAAAGAAATATTCAATACTCATACTTACCATAGAAAATAACGATTAATCTATCGATATATATGATTTATATTTTTTTCTCACATCACTATTCTATAGAATAGAATATAGATATAGAATAGAATATTCTTTAATATTCGATAGAATTTTATCATTTTCGTTTTTGCTTTCAAATGCTATTTGAAAGTATTTTTATTAAGCTTCTATCTTCTACATATAGAATATATTTTCTATTTCGAAATGGAATCATTTGTTCTAAATAATGAGACATTATTGCGCTCTGATTTGTAAAGATGGAAGCTCAAACGAAAAAAAGTATCGACCGTTCAAGTATTAAAAATTGCGTGGTAAAAACGAGCAGAAGAGAAACATATATACGTGGTATCTATCCATCTATATTGAATTGCGGATACAGAAATGATAGAATCGTTTCTGATTGGACCAAATGCGGGTTTACTATAGAAGATGAAAGAAGATTGCCAAGAAATCAAAGAGGAGAAAAACTTTTTCGAGACAGGAAATCAGTAAAATGAAGAAATAAAATAAAAAGGAAAACGACATCTCAATAAAAATGAGATCCTAATCTCAAGGAGGGGGATATGGCGAAATTGGTAGACGCTACGGACTTAATTGGATTGAGCCTTGGTATGGAAACCTACTAAGTGAGAACTTTCAAATTCAGAGAAACCCCGGAATTAATAAAAATGGGCAATCCTGAGCCAAATCCTTTTTTTAATTTACAAAAACAAACAAAGGCCCAGAAGGTGAAAAAGGATAGGTGCAGAGACTCAATGGAAGCTGTTCTAACAACTGGAATTGACTGTGTTGCATTGGTAGAGGAATCCTTCCATTGAAACTTCCGAAAAGATGAAGGATGTACGTATATACATACGTACTGAAATACTCTATCAAATGATTAATGACGACCTGCATCTGTATTTTTTATATGAAAAACGGAAAAATTGTTGGGAATCGATTCCATATTGAAGAAAGAATCGAATATGCATTGATCAAAGCATTTACCTCACGGTCTGATAGTTCTTTTGTATAACTAATTAATCGGACGAGAATAAAGATAGAGTCCTATTCTACATGTCATTACCGGCAACAATGAAATTTATAGTAAGAGGAAAATCCGTTGATTTTAAAAATCGTGAGGGTTCAAGTCCCTCTATCCCCAAAAAAAGCCCATTTGACTCCTTAACTATTTATCTTATCCTTTTTTTTAGTAGTTCAAAAATAGTTATCTTTCTCATTCACCCTACTATTTTACAAATGTATCCGAGATAAAAATTTGTCTATTATGTCAAGTCTTATGATATATGATACATGGACAAATGACCCTCTTTAACCACAGACTCCCCGAACGAGTCACGGTTGCTATCGTTCTTCATCCTGAAACTTACAAAGTCTCCGATCCAAGAAATTCTAACACCAGGACAAGACTTTGTAATACCCTTTGAATTGACATAGACCTAAGTTTTCTAGTAATATGAGAATGTGGTCTCGGTATCGGGAATGGGAATGGTCGGGATAGCTCAGCTGGTAGAGCAGAGGACTGAAAATCCTCGTGTCACCAGTTCAAATCTGGTTCCTGGCACAT